TTCCCGAGCAGGCCTTTTATTTGGTGGGTAACATTGATGAAGCTACCGCGAAAGCTATGAACTTAGAAGTGGAGAGCAATTTGAAGAAATGACCTTAAATCTTTGTGTACTGACTCCTAATCGAATTATTTTGGATTCAGAAGTGAAAGAAATCATTTTATCTACTAATAGTGGCCAAATTGGCGTATTACCAAACCATGCCCCTATTGCCACAGCTGTAGATATAGGTCTTTTGAGAATACGCCTCAATGACCAATGGTTAACTGTGGCTCTGATGGGCGGTTTCGCCAGAATAGGTAATAATGAGATTACTATTTTAGGAAATGATGCGGAGATGAGTACTGACATTGATCCGCAAGAAGCTCAACAAGCGCTTGAAATAGCTGAAGCTAACTTAAGTAGAGCTGAGGGTAAGAAACAGGCAATTGAGGCAAATCTAGCTCTCAGACGGGCTAGGACACGAGTAGAGGCTATCAATGATATTTCCTACTAGTCAATAAATATAAATAATCAATCAAAAGAAGTTTTTTATCTTTAGAAGTGGAAGTTATTTATATTTATTATACTATACACAACACATTTAATTTTGCTAATTGAAATGGAATACAATTAAAGTATAATCTGATACAACTAAAAGAAGAAGTATGGTAGAAAAACTTATTAGATACCGGAGTCAATGGTATCTAATAAGTTCTACCTACTATTGGATTTGAACCAATGACTCCCGCCGTATGAAAGCAATACTCTAACCACTGAGTTAAGTAGGTCATTTATCATCAAAAAGGATCCATTACTTCGGGAATTATAGATGGAATATTATTTATAAGCAATACCAATCCGCTTTAACAGTAAATGGACCATAGAACTATCCTGCGGGATCATGAAATATCCATCTTGACAATAAATTATCTATATGTTAAGATATCTATGACCAAGGGCTATAGCTCAGTTAGGTAGAGCGCCTCGTTTACACGTGCGCCAATGCTTTTCAAGGAAGCCAATTATGCAATGAATATAATTTTTCTTATTGAGAAATCGATGTCTTACTCCATAAATTAAACTCGAGAGAACAAAAGAACAATAGCATGACAAATATTTGGTTCGGTCTGATTCAGGTACGAATTCAGGTGCCAAATAGAACTCTTTATAGTTGATAAGGTTAATACTCAGCCCATTCAATGCCAGGCATAATGAGTTTAAGGACCTCAAAATAACCTCCTTTCGTTCTATGAACTTTAAGGTGTATGAAGTCTCATATTTGACTCTTGCAGCGGAGCGTCGGAGACTCTATTTAACTTAGGTTAATTTAGGCCGGAGGCAGACCTAAGTCAAGGTAACCCTTCTTTGAAAAACTTTGGTATTGCTCTTAGATTAGAATACAAATAATGAATCAGAGCACATGGAACCATCTCATTATCTTTTTTTCTTCCCGTAAAGGAAAGAAAAATATGGTGGACTAATTGAATCTTTACATCAGTTAATGAAAGAGCCCAATGCAACAAAATGCATGTTGGGTCTTTGAAACAGTTCGAATCATTTCGATAATAATAAGTTTGATCTGTTTTACCGAGAAGGTCTACGGTTCGAGTCCGTATAGCCCTAATACATTCTATTTATATATATATATATTTTATTTTATATATATTTTATTTCCTCATTAGTGCTTTTTTATGAAAAGGCCGATTGGTTGGTCCATAGAAATGAAAGCATTACCACATGTTCATGTAAGTACATAGGGACAGGAAAATGAAAACAACAACAATGCATTGCATTTTAATGGATCCAATTTCAATAGATCTAGCACAGTATTTGTCAAATCGTGGCTTGGATAAAATACCCATACCTCTTCATTAATTTTCGTGCATGACATAATGCTGGCTAAAAACTCCAGCCTGACTCAACCAAATCGAATCATAAGTCATAGGACCTATTCTTTTCTTGGTCTTGTATTTGTTTTGTAGAAGTCCCCTGACTAATCTCTTTTTTGGCAAAACAACAACTCCAATTGATTGTTTTAGATATGATTAATTGGTCCTAAATGTATCAACTTTAGTTTTATTTTATATTCTATCAGTTGAGTTGGTTGGGGAATTTGGTCTGTCGAATTGTTCGATGCATTAAATTATTCGTATCGAGTCAATAGAAACAATGATCTTCCTTCCACCTGTATTTTAATGAAAAAATAAATAATACTTTGAGTAGAATATACTAGAAATACTTACCCTATATGACTACCGAAATTTTTTTATTTTCATTATATCACCATTATCTCATATTCATACTATATATAGATAGTAATTGTATAATTGTAATAGTAATATTGTATATAGTAATTAACTAGAGAAACCAATATAGAGAAACCCAGATAAAGTAAAAGAGTTTTGTTTGTCTAAGAACATTTTATGTCTACATCATATCTAAATGGAATCGAAATAAAAAATAAATGATGAATGAATCTTTAAATTAAAAATAAAACAAGCCATGTCCCGCAGCAAACAAA